ACCAGAATATTCATTTGATAGAGCCCTGTCTCTAGTTCTCAAGTGAAGGTCGGGTTTCTGGTATCGAAGTGAAGATGAGCCAGCTACAAGAAGATGACAACCTTTTGAGCTCCCAATCAAAGGAAAGGGTTGTTGACAATTGCTGCCCTCAAGATGGGCATTCAAGGTTTGATCTCCAGGCACCTCAAATGTTAGAATCTCTCGACCTCTCTTGCTAGAATCCACCGATCAATAGAATCGGCCTCTGGAGGAGCCACCTCAATAGAAGAAGCTTCTCTTGCCCCACCCTAATCTCAAAAAGACGTAATAGGAACTGCCTTAGCAGCTCGATCAATGAGCGGTGGTTGGAGCGGACCTTTCCGTAAGGGAAGGCGTGGATCCTCGATCCAAGTCTCGTCTTTTGAGTGACGATGTTCTTTCAGTTTTGGAAGCAAAAGTAGAATCTTAAGCAGCAGATACCACTAGAGAAAAAGCAGATGAAAGATATGCTTAAACAGAATAATCCTATCTTGAATCCACATACATAGCATACGCATTTGAATCATAGGAATCAGAAGAAGCTGCCACTAACACATCTGTAGAAGCAGACAAGGAAGATGCCGTTGAAAAGGGTTTATTGAACCTACGGCATTTCAATAATGTTGCTTGTGTCCGAACACTAGACTCTAGTTGTTCAACCAAAGAAGCAACACGAATTATTGAGTTATTTTCTGGTGTGTTAAAAACAATACCTAGTACATGAACTATTAATGCCTCAATCGTATATTGACCGAACTCAGAAAGCAATTCAATATCATCCTTGTTGTGTACCCTTCCCTTAAGATAATCCTTAGCACTTTCCTCATTATTCTTAATTAAGATTTTGATTATGTTGTGTGCTGTCCTAAACATAGATTTCTCATCGAACAATATAGTCATGTCCTCAATCTCCATTTGGATCTTACGTAATTCTGCTTCGCTTAAGATCAAGTGATTCCTTCGCATAAGATACTGGTGTGTCTCAGGTGTCGCAACCCCGGACCATCAGTCTCATTTATACTTGACACCTGCTATGAGAGGTCTCTCAGTTGGTCGAAAGACATACAGCAGGAGAACGGCATTGAATAGAGCTTTTCCTGTGAAGGTAAGTCTCTATCCTGGGATTTCCTAATGTTTTAGTGCCTGAACTCTAACTCGGAGGAAGAAGATGTTTTAGTTTAAGACTTTCTCGGGTATCAACACTCTTCCCTCACCCGAAGGCGAGCAAGTGCACTACATTGACAAGGAATTCGGAATAACAAACAATAAAATAAGCAAGGCTGGTGTAGAAGCTGTTGTGCTAGAATCATCTCTTGGGAGAGCAATTGAATCAGCCGTTGATGCAAAATAAGCTGTTCCACTATAAGCTCGCTCTTACTGCTCGAGTACTCGTAGCCGTTGCTGGAAAGCTAACTTCATGCCCGGTCTTAGGCTGCTAGCTAGGGCATGGGAGCACTAAGGCTAAGGGGAGGGAACTGATTTAGTTAGCAAGACTAGCTGCTGTTTCATCCTAAATAAGGCGATTTAAAAGTGAGCAAATGACCCCAATACCCGACCAGTTGAGCAGTGTCCGGGTTGACTCCACTTAAGAGTACAGTGCAGTTAAGTAGAGGCTAAAGGAGCAACTGTTAAGTAGCAGCTAAGCTATAAGAGGTGGAATAGCTTTCTCCAGGGCTTTCACTGAACCACCAACGGTATTCGTATCCGCGAATGATGCTTTTGAATAGTACCCCACCGCCTTTTTACTTTACGCCTACGCCTTCCCATCCGAGTGACATAAACCTTCCCCTGCAGTGAGGCCCTGACTTGCTTGAAAAAAAGCATTTCTTTTCCTTCGCTCTCCGGGGTAATACTTCACACTGGAATCCGGTCTGTCTATCTTACATCGGGTCTTCCATCTCGTTCATACCCGGCGAAGAAAAAGCTTCAATTCACAACCTAGGCCAGCTGTTCCTATATAGTAGTCCGTCTTCTACCGGCTGAAACCGGTGCGCTTTCTTTCGGAATCTTCTTTTTCTTTTAGCTTCATAAACCGGCTAGTCTACCTGCCAAAGGCAAAATGCTACATTCGGAATCTCTAGCGGGATGAAAACTGCTTAAGAAGAGACTCGATCGTAAAGTAAAGCTCTAGTTCATTCACCCTTTCAGGCGCAGGGATATGAGACCAGTAAGAGATAGGACGGTAAGAAGTCCTTTTGCCCGCCTTCCCTCTTTTTATATTTAATAAAAGAAGGCTTTGGCTGTGCCCTTTTAACAAGATTATCAGACGCGCCCCTACCGGGCTTTGTTACAAAGAACATCAAAAAAAAGGCAATCCTCTCTTATCAAATGGCACATCAGCCGCAAGACCCGACTCGTGTGGATAACGAACCTGTGTGATTGGGGCATTCTACAAACAGAGATGCACAAGACTAGCATAGGCTCCCCCCAACCTTAGATCTAAGGTGGAATTAACCAATAGATATTCGGGAAAGTTGAAATTGAAGCACAGAAGAAAGAAGCGGTATGAACAAACCCTAGAGCTGGCATTGAATGGTACACCCCCTTATCCACCACTTCCTCACCATTAGTCCGCCTACGATCAGAAAGGAGGAAGGCTGGAACCGGCCCGACGAGTAGTCAATCAATCCGTGCAAAGGATTATTTTTGCAGCACGGACCTTTTGATCATTGCGCACCATTTCACAGCATGGATCGACGATCTAACGCATTGAACTGAGATCGAGGAGCGGGGTTATTTACTTTTTTAAGGCCTTCGATTCGGTCCTAAGGATTGACTCAATGTCAGCAAGTGAATGCTGTGGGACTATTGGCCTAGTTCTTGTTATAAGTTTTTTATCCTTTATGCTGGCTGCACTACTGGTAGAACGATAGCTCCATCGCGGACTAAAAGACGATCGGGAATGCTTTCCCAATGCACGGATAACCCAGCTTACCGATTAGGCAATGGGATTCGAACCCTAGACTCGCTCTACTTCGAAAGATAGGCTTTTTATTGCCCCGCAAACAGGGTTAATAGGATAAAACCGGAGAGCCGAAGCGAAAGGAAACGTTTCGTTTTTTATTTATATACAAACAAGTTTACAAGTTCAGGTATCAGTGCCTCATTCGGGCTGATCTTTACCCACGGTTCAATACGAAGATTTACTACTGAAAAAAAAACCAAAACTGGAAAGTTCTTATATAGTAGGGAGAAGTCAAAGAAACTAGCAGCGAAGGCTTCCGTATTTGCTTTGCGAAGGCGTCTACCAATAGCCTTATTCCCATTCTAAAGCATAAGTAGCCTGCTTCCAGCATAGGAGTACAGAGCCAAACTTTCCTAACAAGAAAAATGGAATTCTAGGCTAAAGCAGCCTCGCAGCATTTCTTTCTTCTTTTCATTAAATTCTTCCGAGAGTGAAATTATAGGTCCAAAGAGAAGTAAACTCAACTTAATTGCATAAGACACATTTAACGACCTAACTTGGTTTCGAAAAGCCAGCGCACATATTCAGTGTACCGCTCCGTGGGTACAAAATCCTATGCTTTTGTTGGTCAACAACCAACACAATCATTTCCGACAAGTCTTTGCTTAAAGTAAAGCGGATCACTTTGACTGTTCATATATATCATGACCTGTACCTGGTGCGAGAGAGTTTGGAATTGGATCAAAGACCATGTGGTGCCTGGCGCTATCAAAAAAGAGGAACCTGTTATTGAGGAAGAAAATGAAATACAAACAACCGCTAGGGTCGTACGTACCTATCGACATATGAAAAAAACACCCATGCTCACACGACTACTTATCGTATTGTTTCCCCTTATCGGTAGTGGAGTAGCATGTTTTTTCGGACGTTTTCTAGGATCAGAAGGAATCGAAAGAATAGCGACTGGTAGAAATCTCGTACTTTTTGGCATCCTGATTTTTAGCTTTATATTTCTCTTTCGTCTTTATGCGTTTCATTTGAAGAAAAAGTACGGCTTGGTGGTAGTAATTTTGTATATATCTCTTCTATTTTCCATCTCTTTCTTTTTCTATTTTCTACGAATCTACCTAGTATCTCGCTTCGGTCTTTTTTGTTCTGATCTTTTCTCCTCTATTTTGGTTTTTAGTGTTCTTTCGGGGGGGGGGAACTCACTTCCTCTTCCGGCTCCCTCCGGGCCATCGAGCTCAGCCTCGTGGGATGGGGATTCGTTCGCCATTGATGTGTTCTTAGAATCGTGGCCTAATACTACGGAAACGGGGACAGGCACATCAGTGAATCAACCAGAAGCAGGAGACCCAAGTCCTGCTAATCCAGTCGCTCCCCCGGGGGAGGAAGCTGATCCATCTAATCGGACTCCACCTTTCAGGCCCTTTCCGTATCAAGATGATGAAGTGATAGGAGGGACTTCGGTTCAGTCTATCCAGCAGGGACTCCTAGCCAAATACTCCTTTCCTTCTGCCGAGGTCATACGACAGGCCGAAATAGAAGCCCAAGACCTATTCGAGGTCAAGGTCGAGATTATCAGGGTCATGGCGGGCCTTGATCCAACGGGGGATTGGATGGGACGGGGAGCTCGAGCCCTCGAGAATCCCCGTACCGCCACTGGGGAAGAGTCCCTAGGGAAACTGTATCAGAAATTGGAGGACCTGAGCAGGGGCGGAATCAGATCCGAGACCTTTTGGGAATTAAAAGGTAAGATTTTCCTTAGGGAAATGGATCCTCCTCAAAACTCTTCTACATAGCCTGTACAACAACCTTAACCGCACAAGCTGGGCCTATCTCCATCCCTAGAGGAGCCGTATGAGGCGGACTCACTTGAATGTGCAATGAGGAGGACTCAATGGAATGTGAGAGCGGATTGGGGCGGCGCGCTTTGATTCTCCCGTTATACGCGATGTGGCGAAAAAGGCTGATTCAATCGATCTACGTTGCCTGCATTAAGATTTAAAACCTGTCGTCTACTTCTAGGAAATGTTCGGAACAGAGAACTTACAATAATACAACGCCGCATTCTCCGAAGATTGAGGAACAAGAAGAGATCTATTAAGAGAAAGATTTATCCGAGAAAAAATCTTAACAGTTACATCCAATCACAAACTACACGAAAGTTGCCCCTTTTTCATGGGAATTTACCCATCACAGAGATGCACAGAGGAACAGAACGAACTTCATATATCCCCTTTCCACTCAATCCAGAAACAAGATCGGACGTTATTCTGGTTCGTCTCCATTTTCGTGAAACTATTCCTCAAGCAAGGCAGCCGATAAGTCATCGAAGGGTTTGTGTGAATAATGGAATGGTAAGTATTACTCATTTTAAAGTGTCCCACGGTGATATAATATCTTTTCAAGAAAATGACGCGAGAACCCGCGGTGAAGAAATAAGGAGATCTTTCTATATCGAAATATCAGTTGAAAAAATCATAGGCAAATTCCTGGATCACCCGGTAAGAATGTGGAGAAGAACCAAAACAGAATGGTTCCGCCTACTCAAAACTAAGAGGGGGTGCCGCCTACTACTAAAATCCCGGTTTTTACAACAGTTGCGTTCTTCTATACAAGAAGAAGACTTAGAAAAAACAAAGTTTGGACCCGAAAAAGTATGCTTAGGCAGTTCCTTCGCTGAGCACAACAGAATGAAGAGGAATTTGTACAGAATGAAGAGAAGAATCAAAAGGATCGAACTACCTACTCATTATTCGGAGGTGAATCATAGAACACTAAAAGCTGTGGTATCTTATGGACCTAACATAGGTCACATCCCTCACGACATAAGATTGAAAGATCCAAACCTTCCTCTTCGGAGCGGAAACGGACGTGGCCAAAACATATAAAGATCGGCGTAGTCGCTCATAGGGACATATCTATCCGGATAGAGGATAGTCGTCATCGATTCATAGATAGGTATCTCCGTGGATAGAGATAAAGATAGGGATTCATCTAGATCTTGATTCACTATTTCCATTTATTTCTGGTTGATTGCCTTTTTTTTGACGACAAGTTTTAAATCTTAATGCAGGCAACGTAGACCAGGTTTTTCAATTATTACTTGCTGGGTCGGAGCGTAGACGAGCGAGCAGAGCCCAGGAAACAAACAGGTAAGCCCGGCATAGAGCAGTCGACTAGAAGTAGAAGACTGCTGGCCCGAGAGAAGGCGGCCTCTCTCGGGAAACATGGCCCAATTTCTCTTCTTTCTTTTTTTAGGGGCCCAGAACGCTAAAAGGTGGGGGTCTGATTGACTTGGACACATAAGAAATTCTCGGCGTCGAGAGAGATTTGAGATTCCGTAAGTAACTCAGTGCTCCATACGGGGGAAATGAAAGCAGAATTCGTTCGGATCCTCTCACATGTTCAATCTTTTTTTAGCGGTTTCCCCAGAGATCTTTATCATTAATGCAACCTTCATTTTGCTCATTCATGGAGTTGTATTTAGTACCTCTAAGAAAGATGATTATCCACCGTTAGTCAGTAATGTGGGTTGGCTTGGATTACTTAGTGTTGCGCGCCTAGGAGGGCAGCGCGCTTTGGGATGCGGAGGAGCTATTATCGCCCAGCTCCCTAACCTAATGCGGCACCGGGTTCGGACCGCAAGGAACCGTAGCATGGGGGGTCCTTTTGCCGCCGCAAGGCTGGCTAATCGTACGCAGCAGGCTCACGGAGTTCGCCCCCTGGTTCTGGAAGGCACATGAGTCCGAACGCTATGTTCAATGTGCGACCGACACTACACTACGTAGGTACCTGTGCAGGTGAGGCGTCGGTCGGTCCTAGAAACGGCGGCAGCGGCGCGAGGAGTTAACGACCGGACGTGCTGCAACCTAGGGATCACCAGGCAGCTCTTTCGCTCTATAGGGATCGAGGGGACATAGCACAATTCTTCTTGGAGGAGGGTTGGTTTGCCCGGGTGACTGATCCTGCCATAATGTACTCTACCTATAGCACCGGCAACCGAAGTCAAGCATACATACGACGATCTTCGTGCGTGAATAGCGGGGAGGAAAGAAAGGGCGGTAGATGATAATGAGAAAGGGGCGTCTGGACGGGCGGGCGGAATGGATGAGCGAAAGGCGCCATGGCCATGCCATGGGGTGGGGAATATCCCGAGTCTCATGTAAGACAACTAAATGCACCTCGAGGTGCTGCCGAGGAACTGAGGTTTTTTTAAACTCGAGCACAGGATAGGCAATTGAGAGATAGAGCTAGCCTATTCGTTATGGGGAATCAATGCTCCGGGCCGAATAGAGCTTACCTACGGCACCTGGCTTTCTCTCGTAAAGCCAAAGACGCCCCAATACAAGGTACAACTGTTGGGAAGGGGACATGATCAATAGAACCTGGCTGGATCCGGGCTGGGATAGTGGCGCCCATTCCTAACCAGTTTCGAAAAGGTTCGCTCATGCTGGAGGGAGCATCCCCACTTAGTGATCGGTCCGCTAGTTCACGCAAATCCGAAGAAGTTATCACGGACGAGCCACATGCAGGGAAACTTGCACGTGTGGTTCTGGCCGGGCTTTCCCGAGGTATCTAATAACCTTGCTTCTGCTCGCCGCTGGCGCACCTCTCCTAACTATTGCCCATTTATTCTGGAATAATCTTTTTAGGAGGGACAATTTTACATATTTTTGCCAAATCCTTCTATTATTAAGTACGGCTGGTACCATTTCGATGTGTTTCGATTCTTTCGAACAAGAGAGGTTTGATGCTTTTGAATTCATTTTTTTAATTTCACTTCCTACTCGCAGTATGCTCTTTATGATCTCGGCTCATGATTCAATTGCCATGTATTTAGCTATTGAGCCTCAAAGTTTATGTTTTTATGTGATCGCAGCATCAAAAAGAAAGTCTGAATTTTCCACGGAAGCCGGCTCAAAATATTTGATCTTAGGTGCATTTCCCTCTGGAATATTGTTGTTTGGGTACGACCGGACAACTACCGATATCTATTAATATATTTTTTTATAATGTTGTTGTTAAATATATATCTATATCGTAAACTATCGGATCGGGTATTACTTAGATGTAAAACTTGCAGACCTCATTGGTTGTGATATTGATCTTACGGGGGGACAAAGAATATATAGACTTGTAGAGATCCTCTATGTAGTTGGGGGCGATCGATCTACATCTTTCCCCAAAGCCCTGGGGCTCTGTCTCGATCTCCTACGTGCGAAATCTGAGGGAGAGGATCCCTATGAGCCTCTCGCCTTGGTCTAATTCCACGCCTTATGACGAAAGGGGAGTCGGCGTGGCGTAAAGTGAAGATTGGGGGAAGTAGAGCAAAATCCCCTTCTGGGGTATTCCGAAGGTGTAACCTAGGCAACGAAAAAGGGGCCCGATACTTCAACTAGAGGAGCGACCAGTTGGTTCACCAAACCCCGACCCCGCGTCACACGTTCTCCAGGTCCGAAGGGATCCAGTGCCCAACTACCGACTCCTCCCGGAATTGCGTTATCGGAGCCGAGCCAGGAATGGCCGTTAGTGGACACCTACCACTTTCACCGGTTAGAGAGGCCCTCTTTAATACATTAAGAAAAGATGTTCACAGGGGCCAGAAAGGCTCGGTCATAGGAACTTAGACTACCTACGCGCTGGTAAACGAAAATCACCCCGACCGGATCAGAGTAAACAACAATGTCGAATCAGGCCGCCCCCTGCTTTGAAAGAATTCACACGCGGCCGCCGGCTTTCCCAAAATAAGGGAATATCTGCTGCTTACTGCTCACGAAAGATATTTTAATTAAACAAATGTTATTTTCACCTTCAATGTTGGTCTTTCTAGTCTTATTAGTAATAAAATGAGTATTTATAGTCTAGTTAGTAAACAAAATGGGTATGTTGGTTGGGTATTTCTATTCTTGGTAACCTAAGTAAAAAGAAGAAAGAGCTTCTCTTGAGGCGTTCGGGTTTATCTAGGGTATGAAACAACTCGCAGCATGGGTCTAACTTATTGATAGTTAATAGTTTTAAAAATTGTTACTAATTTTTATTTATTTTTTACGAACTTGAGAAATCGGAAAATCTAGAAATTCATTTCAGACAATTGAACTTTCTCGAACTGTTTCTTTTTAAGAACTAAAAAGATTTGTGCCAAAATAACAGAGGCCAAGAAGAGCAAAAGACCTTGCACACGTAATGTATCTTGAAGTACTATTTCTGCATCTCCCTGACCAAATCCACCTACATTAGGATTACTTGTTAATGGTTGATCAAGTCTGATGGATTCCCCCTCCGAAACAAGGAGTTCTGGTCCTGGGGGGATAATATCAACTACTTGACGTCCATCCGATGTATCCACTATGGTTATTTCATATCCCCCCCTTTCTTTTCGTATGATTCTACTTACTATACCTGCTGCTGTAGCATTATAAATTGTATTGTTACTTTTGCTACCATCAGGATAAATCTGACCTCTTCCCCTATTCCCGCCTACATAATATATGGGATATTTTAAGAAGTGAACATCCTTATTAGTAGAGGGATCTGGGGAAATAATAGGAAAGGAAATTGAACTATATTTTTGACCGGTAACAGGACCCAGCACAAGAATATTTTTTTTAGTGGGGCGGTAGCTCTGAAAAGACAGATTTACTGTCCTTTCCTTCATCTCAGGGTGAGGCAAGGAATTCAATCAAATGTTCGTTGTTCAATATCTCGGCTGCTCAAGAAGTTGGACTAGCTGCTCCTTCAACCCGGAGTGGATTCTAGGGGAAGGGCAGAGCCTCACCTTGCAGTAGGAAGGTGTTCGTTGCTGGGACGGGTTCAAACTGGACTGAAGGGAGGAGGAATTCAATACTCCGATCTTACTGGGGTGGCTAGGGCTTTCGAATCAAAGCATGGGCATCTGCAACTAAGAGGGAGCAGTAGATCGTCGATTGAAGAGCCAGGTCAGTAAACTTCTATTGGACTTCTATTGATTATTGATTCGACTAGAGGGACTCCTAGCAACAAACTTGTATGAAGGGGCCCCCATGGAGACGCAGGAGATGCAGGAAATCCGTAATCGACCAATAAATGAGATAG